ATCTCAGATCAGGATAAGGATTCGCAGGCGAGACAGATATTGAATTAACAGAGGAAGGAAGAAGTAAGGCAAGGGAGCTGTTGAGATGGTACGAATGGGTATGCCATCCGTGGATCCATATGCATTGTATAAGAAGGGACATAGAAGGGGCTGCTAGTAGTAGGATGCATAGAGGGACTTTAGTCTCATATTCATGCCGCTGCTTAACTATGAGTACGAGTTGGAGCTCTTGGGTTCATGACTGGTGCTACTGCTATTGAATCATCTCTTTGAAGGCCAAATGCCACATCAGTAAGAGAAGTGGGCAAAAAAGCTGCTATACTAACCGGTACCAGTGGTGGTGTCATAGAAGTAAGCGCTGTTGTCGGAAGGAGTAAGGACTAAATGCCCAGAGTCAACCGCTGGTGGTTCAGGAAGTGAATCAGATTCATCCTATAATAAGTAATAAGATGGTACGAAAGGGATTGATTGGGATTCATCGACATCTGAGATTCATTTTGAAACCAATGGCGGATCTTCCTCAATAGGAACTGAACGCTGGCATGAGGAAAGCTTTGCTACTTCTCAGTGCATGAGGAATGAAAAGCGGAAAGAGCTTATTCGTGAAAAGAAAATAATGGAGTTCTTTGGACTCTCCCAAGAGCTTATGAGTGCACAAGAGCCGATATGCCAACAGCTGATTCAATAGCTGTGGATTCAATTCCTTCATTCAAACCTGAACCCGAAAGAGCCTATTGGAGAACAGTAACAAGAGTAATTAATGGCGGATTCACTCTCAAATCGTCCTTCTCATCTTTAAAAGCCAAATCATCGTCCGCATCTAATCAATCCCCAATCGTCTGGTATCCCTCTTCTCTTTCTGCAAGAAATCGTCCTCATCGAATTGTCCGCATGCGCTCTCCAAATAGCGTATTCGTGGTATTCTCTTCCCAACAGCTTATTCTATTCCAAATTCCTACTCAACGTAATGCACTCGCTCGCCTTCGGGTGAGGGAAGAGTTCGTCGCTTCCCGAAGAGAGGGTATTCATTAAAGCAGTAATCATCGAAGGCATACCGATACCGAAAGAGTCAAGGTAAAAAGTCTCCGGTTAGAGTCACCAAGAAAGCAACCCTAGCCCTTAGCGCAAGCACTAAGTAAGCAAGCTACCTTAGCGTTTCACGCCGATCCGGAGCGCACATTGTTGAACAAGCTCATTCAAGTGCGTGCGGAGGACACGTCAACAGCCAAATGCTTGCCAAGAAAATCATGAGGCAAGGCCCCCAAAGTAAGGGTTTCACCTTTGATGGAATTTTCTTTTAGCAGCTTGTGGAGGCCTACCTAACTCTATGGCGAAGCAGCGAGGGTTGTCCGGAGGCGTCAAAAGCGGCCTCGGAGCGCAGTGTTAAGGTTGTAGTTGTTGAACGCGCAACCAGAGAGGAGAGCTATAGGAGCAAGACTGTGTTTGGACTGGACGCAGTTTAAGGTGAAGGTTCAATTGATCTTGCCTTGTAGGTAGGCAGCGCCTCGAGAAAGACCATAAACATAAAAAAGAGGAACTCGATTGGAGATTCTCAAGACTATCGAACTGAACTCGAGACCAATAACTCTAAAAGTTAAAGTTTCTCTTGACCTGAAGCTGCCTTTGTATTCGTACTTCTTGACCAAATAGAATATGCTTCTCGCCCCAATCTCCTCTCCTTCACTTCTCTTATTTATCTTTGTATTATCACCTGAGCATCAATCTAGCTAGACTAGGGCAACCGTTGAGTAGACCACAGAACAATAGAAGAGTAAGCAAAGCAACCTTTTCTAATCGAAATTGGAACTTCTAAAATTTCTTTTCACTTCCTCCCCGTTCAAAGAGTCTGAAATAGGACTTCACTTCTAAGGGGCGATCGGCCTCATCACGTAGCTTTCTTTCCATCTTACTGTGACTTCGATCGATATACTACTCTATTTGAAGCGGATGCTTCCTTCCTCGGCTGATGAGAAATGACTAGCTCCGAGGCGCTTTGAAATGACAATAATAGGGAACGAGCTTTGCGGCCTCAAAACGATCGTCGTCGTCTCGCTGGTCAACGGAGACTTGCGCTAAAAGATAGGAGGTCGCATATGAACAACTTAGCACTTTTGAGTCTGGTCTTGTCACTCACTTTATACTCATTAGCCCTCTTTATTTATATCTAAAGGCGGTGTCTGACAGCTGCTTACTTAGCGAAGCCTGAATGAACGCCCACATCTTTCTCTCTGGCTCTGTAGCTGGAACTGCGGATCAAACAAAGGGAACAGTATCACGAACGACCATTGCCTAGCTGACACCCTTCTTGCTCTGCTTCCACTACGCCACACCAACCTGACACCTTCCTGTGCACCTTCTTTCTCGGCAAACCTCCTCACTACGCTCGCCTCAGTCCTCTGTTACCGGTGCCCTTACCTCTTGCTATTGACCGGTGGTCCGCCTTTTGCACTCCCGAACTAGCTCTTTCTTAGTCTCTCTCACTACGCGAGTCTCTCCCGCTTTCTTTGTCCCCAGGGGTCCGGGATCAAGCCCATTAAATTTTTTGAACTATATATAGTATAGTGGTGGACAAAAATAAATGATGAGGAGTACTTTGAATCAGTACTAGCGTCTTACAAATCGTATGAAAAAGCAAAAGTGTTCGTACTTTCACATACGTCCTCAACCTATTCCGAAACAACCAATGCATATTTTGCTCCCATCCCCCTATCTCTTAAAGCTTGCTTACTCCCCTTTCCCCTCACTGCCGCTCGCCTAAACGGAATCCGCGCACCGCCCACCCGTCTCCCTAAACTCAAACCAGAACAACAGTACTAGATCACAATTATTATTCCCTAAAACCCAGATGTACCTTGCAGTCTTTTCTCTCATACGATTCCTTAGCTACCAGTAGATAGAATTCCTTTTCGAGGGGTTTCGTTCTTTACAAGTACTGGAAATGGGGATTCTTTCTTTGCCACTGGGAAAGGATGAAACATCTGGACGGGGTTTGGATTCGAGCACAGGTGGGTTCGATTGGACCCTTCACTGGAGAAAGGAATGGTTTTCTCGCCGCCTTCTCACTCGGGGAAAAAAAAGATTGCATTCCTTCCCGCTTATGATGCTGGCCGATGGCAACCTACTTTTCGAGAGGATGCTAAAAAGGTAGCAACATGCATTCCGTTCCTCGTCCCAGGACAGGAGAGCAATGGATATTTTGGTTTTGCAGGGGGGTTAGGACAGAGAAATGGAATAGAGGAGGTACTAGCCAGCTACAGGAGAAGCACCTAGCTCCAAGTGATCCTATTCGTAGCTCTTCTGCTCTTTCTCTTCTTCCATACCCTCAAGTGGGTGGAATACCGGGCTAAGGGCACCTATTCCTTCATTTCCATGCATTCCAGCCTCCGCGGACCACGGGAAAAGCTCATCTGCATATCTATCTTCCGAGGCTGGTGATCTCAATGAATCGGACCAAAATCCATGCTTTGTGGCTGCATCTCCCCCACCTATCTAGGCGTTATCCCCATGGCGAAGCATCGAGTGTTAATATGATATGTATAGTAAATAAAGGAATCCGCCTCACTGGACCCAATGACGAGCTAACGAGCTGACGAAAACAAATCTATTTCTATTCCTTGGGCGGGGTGACTGGCTATCGAAGCTCATCAGCAGCCACCTACTTTTCAGATAAAGGGGAGGAGACAAAGCACTCTTGTCTATCTATTCCGGAACTACCTGCTAACTCGAACCATCAATCTCGAACTTTCACGGATGCAATCAAGAAGCTGTTAACTATGATATTCTGTCGGTATCTATCTAACAATCAAGGGCTGACCTTCCTGCTTTCTCGATCCAATCTCGCACTTGGTCTGATCGCACCGTAGATCAAGTTGTAACCGAAGTAGACCAAGAAAGGAGTGGAATGATGATGACCGGGCACTCTCTTGGATCTCATGGTTTGGAGCAAGCTCAGCTTTCCTTTCACTTGGCACGAGACACCGTACGCTACACAGAAGAACACAAGATTGATGAATGAATTTCACATCTTTCCATTTCCACATTAGACTGATTCAATGGAGAAAGCTATTCCCTTCGGAGCGCATTTCCAGCTGTGAAGATAGACGACTCACATATATTATAGTATTTCAGAAAGGAATGTGATTCATCTCTACAAGCAATTTTTTCGTTCATACTCTTTCCCCATACGATAATGCTCTGTCTCTATGGATTGAGATGAGAATCACTTCCCTCTCCATAGTCGGATTCTCTATGCCCATACCTCTGACGAACCGAACCAAACAGTCTGATCATCCTTGTCCGTCCCCCTCTTCTGTCAATTGTTGAAAGAGCATAGCCCAGGAATGAACCATATCGATCCGACGGTTTCAAGGAAAGAGGGAAGGTGAACCAGACCATAGGGATCTCCTGATGAAGTCAATCAGAGAGGACGGTTAGGTTCTTTGTTGAATCTCCTCATCTGCTTAGCTTATAGAATCACACTGTTATAGCTATAGATAGGCTCAAATCACGGTTTATCACGATAGAAATTCCAATCAATGGTTGGATGATCAATACCATGGAACTATTCCACTGCTGAATGACGGAAAGCTCTGACTCCCTACTTTCCTGAAACCAAAGCTTTATTCAAGCCAAGCTGACTAAAGCTAAGAGAATCACTTTCCCTCACAGCCTGAATGCATGCTTCCCGCTCCGAACCTGGATGACTTCATTTCCTGTGCCCTATTCACTCTCTTCCTTCTCATTCATTGATCTAAGACAACTCTTGCTTGAAAGGACAGTTGAATTAAGATTAATAAGGTGTTCTATGAGTCCTCAGAAAACAGAACTCCTAGTAGGCCACGAACTCCCTTTCAAGCTTTAACCGACCCGAATCAAATCCAGATGCCTCACCAGATAGTTCTCCTTTCATCTGTCCGATCAGGCAGCCAATTCTATGCCACTAAAGCTTCATGCCATTGAAGACTGGTCCCGAAAGCGATTAGAAAGCGAACTAGGATCTGCAAGATTCTACTTTGATCCGCCTATGAACCTTGGTTCACGCTCTACGTATCTTATTCTTTCAAGCTTTCTCGAGTCACCCTAACGTAACGGCTAAGAGAACTTGGCTAACTTCGATCAATTCCACGACTTTCCATCCTTCTTGTGTTGTGGGATGTGAGTCATCAGTTCTTTCCTCCGCCTGATAGTTTATTCTCGAGGATCACTGAACTTGGCTTACTTCTTACTGAATGCCGTACTTAGCACTCGGGGCGAGCTCTTAGCGATTAGTCAGTCCGGGTCCAGCTAGTCTTGCACTTTCAGACCCAAACAAAGGGCACAGATTCCCTATAAAGAAAAATTTCCTATAAAGACAGATTTCCTCTCTTCCCGAATGCTTTCCTTAGCTAATACTGATTGATTCACCGCATCTTCTCCATTAGGAGATCTAACCAAGCACTCGAAATGCGACATTGACTAAAGAAGGTAGACAAAAAGGCAAACTAGAGAAAAAGCCAAGCTGACTGAATTGAATCTTTCAGTGGAATTGGGGCTTACCTTATATCATATCCTCTCTCTTTCAAGCACAGTTGAATGAAAAAAGCGTACCTTCGAAGGCATGATTGCTGCGATCAAGAGCTGCTTAACATCATTGAGAACAGGAGCTCAGAAGATTTGGTGGAGGATAAAAAGTGAACCAACACTGGGATCCGATCATAGCCGCAGTGAAGTGTTGGGATGCAAAGACGATGGTTTTTAGATTCGGCAAACATGAGATGTGTCCCACACTTGAAGAAGTACATCGAATTTTGGAGATATCCCGTAAATTCCTTTTTGTACCTAGAGAAGGACGACCGAGAAAAAAAGGCTTCGCGTTCTCCAAGTGGTTGATCTTAGCGTGCTAGCCGCTGCTTCATTTCGTATAGTGATAACGCTTTCTCTTTCTTAGCGCTCCGCCCTCCTGTATAGTAAGGGGAATTCAGGTTGCGCGGCTTTCTCTTATATGGGTCTATTTTCTCTGACTTGACTCAGCTTGACCTACTTGACTCAGCGGTTAGAGTATCGCTTTCATACGGCGAGAGTCATTGGTTCAAATCCAATAGTAGGTAAAACCGGCCGAAACCCCTGCTTTTGCCAGCATGACAGCAAGCACGGACTGGCAGCAAGGAGTCAACTGAATGACCAAAGCATCGGTTGCTTCTACTTGTGGCCTTCTTCGACCGCCTTGCTTAGCGCAAGCACTAAGCAAGTAACCCCCCCTTTTTTCTTCTTCTCTTCATGTATGTGGGCTGCCTGCCCGTCCCGAATAGACGAACAGGAACAAGCTGAAAGAAAGGCGCGAGAGAGAGTGGATGCTCAACTCACCTCCCCTCTTCCACAATTAGGTGAAGACCAGGGGGGCCAGAAACCCCAACGGGAAACCTTTCACCGCGCCACACGATTCTTTCGCGAAGCGCTCTCTCAGACGTTTCCACTCCTGCCCCCGAAAGCAAAGAGGTTTCAAGATACCAGGCGACCAAGTGAAAGTGAACAGCCCCGAGCAAATCTTCTAGAGAGCGTACCCTTTCTCTCTTCTAATAAAAACAAAAAATCTAAATATAATATAAAAAAAAAATTTTTTTTTTAGAATAGACTCTGAGATAGAGGAGACTTTAAGTTAAGGAGATTTTGTCGGGATAAGAACTCACAAAAGTCGAGTAGTCGCAGAAGTAAGGTCTCAGACTCGCACAAGTGAAAAGTATCTCGAGGTTTCGCCGCTTTGAAACAAAAAGTTTAAAAATATCGAAAAAATTCAGCGTGGTTTTTCTGCGGAAGGTTCCGCCAGAAATTTTATAGTGTGGGATTTAATGGTTTGGTCTTTGGAAGGAAGTTCCCTGATTGGTTTGAGAACCTGATTGAAATTGAAGAAGACCAGAATTTTTGAATACACGTAGATCTGCGGATCCAGTGTTTGAAGTTATTCTAGTATGTTTCGATTTAGGGATTCCACAGTTCAGACAGAGACGTTGTTGAGTATGTGGCTTTACTCCAAGGCGACTCAAATCTCGATTGAGCAGTCATTTTTCATAGTCACGGGTCCACCGTTTCACATTTGCAACTGTAGAGGGCGGTTTGTGACCTTCCAATTTTCCAGTGAGGGGACCGAAAGGTCGTGAGAGATAGCAAAAAGATGCACCCATCTCTAGGCTAATTCAGTGTCTTGTGGATGCAGGTAGTTAGACATGCTCCTTGGGGGGATCTGTTGGGTCTTTTAAAAGGACTCAATCAAAGGGCACAAACAAATGAAGAGAAAGCCTGCAGTTTTTCTGAGGCTGGGTTTTGAGATGAGAGTAGGATACGCACACGTCGAAGAAATCCGTTGTCTAGAGAGAGTGGAGTGATCTTAAAGAGTTTTCTATTTTCATATTTTAAACTTTACTTATACTTATTTATATTTTATATATTTTATATAAAAGTTTTTCGAAGCAAACTATATGTCTTTCTCATTTGCTGCCACTCAACAATAGCAGGTCTCAGCTCTGCACATTCCTAGAAATTTTGTCTTTCTTTCAGCTAAAGATTGTTATCATCTGGTATGAGAGCCCAGCTTGTGCGGATATGGTAGCGATACAATCTTCTGGATCTATGGTTGCTGATATGATTACTCCATTAACGCATACGATTGTCAAGCATCGCAAAATGGAACCTCTAAACGTAGATGTTTGGAAGATGAGAATGCAGTTGCTTCTCAAAGAACAGGATCTTTTTTTTTCATTCTTGAGAAAAGAGAAGCCCGCGGATCTGGCGCTAATGGCTTCTTCAATCAAGTTGATGTTGTTATAGCCAAACAACAAAAGAAAGCATATGAACAGCATCCATAGTTGTAGACAGTAAAAAAAAGTTATTCTTCGAAGCTGTGCTAATGGTGGTCAAGGATAAGGTACTAGTTTCAGTGGGAGACATTGAGTCTGCATGAGAAATCTGGGAGACTCCACAGAGAATGTATGAGTCAGTGACAATGGTAAACATGAAGTTTCTTCGGCAACGGTTTTTTCCAAGCAAGATGCAAGAGGGGACGAGCGTGTCTCAGCACTTAGACAAGATGGAGAAGATTTAAAAAGAATTTGTAGCAGTGAGAGTAAAAATGACTGATCGTGATCAGTGACCGGGAAGTCTGCTGAAGTCGTTTGAGTCTTTGACAACCACTCTCTCCCGCGAAACTCCTCCTTTAACTATGATTGATCTGACCATTTTCTTTAGGCAGAAGCTGAAAAGAGATTTGAACAGCAGTCTGAAAAGACTAATGCTGCGCAAAAGAATATGTTTAAAAAGAAGAAAAAGCACAAAGTGAGTGCAGAAGGACCTGAAAAACATAGAGTGGTCCTGCAAGAAGAAAGGTCACTTGAGTTTTTAGTTCCCATAAAAGAAGGGAAAGGGGAAAAGCCATGATGATCAGGAAAAGGTAGTGTTGGTCACTACTATGGCCCTGTTTGCCAACATTTCAGATAGTTGGTGGATCGGGTCCTCGCATCATATTTTCTTCCAAAAGGTAGTTTACTTGCTTACTTTAAAGAGTAAGGGGCTGGTTCTTAGCTCTTGGTGCCTGCTTTAGCTTGTCGGGGGCCGTAACGTAAATCGCTTTCTTGAGCTTGCATACCATACCAAGCCTAGGAGAAGAGAAGCCTGGAGTTGGAGGAGGCTGAATATAAACTTTTTCTTCGAAAAAATATTCTTGAAGGCAGTTTACTTGCTTAGTGTGAAGCGCTAAGGATACATCGAGTCTCTTGGATTTCACGGCATAGCATCTATACCCGGACTGAGCATATCCAAGAAAGACACAAGGGGTTGACTTACTCTAACAAGTAAGCAAGTAAACTACCTTGGGGACAATTTTTCTCTTAACTGCGCAGGCAAAACACGTGCATCTAAACACTCGCGCCTACAGGATGGTGCTGCCCCAGTAAGAAGTTCGTGAGGTGCCGCTGCATCTTATTCCCTCTCCCCCCCAAAAAAAATTTTTATTAAAAGGGAGAGAGATGCCCCGTCCCTTCTTTATGCACATTCATATACATAGCCAGACACAAAGGTGTACAATCCGGTCAAAATCTGCGGTTCTTTAAGTGCATTCACTGTAGGTTCTCTTACTTGCTCTAGTGGCTGGCAAACGCCAACCGAGAGGGGAGAGGCTCAGGAATCGACTGGTTCCGAGCGGACTCGTGGAGCTGCTGCTTGGATTATCGTAGAATAAGAGGAGCCATCTTAGGAAATGACTTAACTTAAAAGACAGATGTCGCCGCTGCGAGGCGAGGGAGTCACTTGTCTGGTCTTGCGGCGCACTCACTCCCGTTACGAGAATTAAATCACGCCCCAGCTCGGCTCGAGACCAAGACTCCTTACAACTCGCACCAATAGCAGCACTGAGCGGCCGGAGATTGATTGAAAGGGCAGCCCCTTCCCTTTAATTTAATGATTGTGATCAAGAGCACACACTGACCCACTAATCATCATCTCATCTGGCGCGAAGAAAAAAAGGGGGGCCTTCCTTCCCAGCCCAAACCCCCCTAGCCGCCTACCTACTCATGCTCGTAGCCCGATCGGAAGTCAAGAGTGGGAGGCCGGCGGAAAAACAGAAGTCGTCCGTATCAAGTGATGCGTGAATTGCTCAGTAGTGCTTCGCCACTAACGTAGCTGGCGGAAATAGCTTAATGGTAGAGCATAGCCTTGCCAAGGCTGAGGTTGAGGGTTCAAGTCCCTCCTTCCGCTCCTGGCTTCGTCGTTTAGTGGTAACGAGTGGAGTGCATAAGCCCCTTTAGAGATAGGGGCGAGCAGCAAGCAGCCCCTTGTATAGGGTTACAAACCTATCTTACTAATAATAAGAAAGGGGCAAGCCAAAACCTACTCCTAACAAGTTGCTGGCTTTTCAGCCGTTGCGCGCTAGCCCCTTACTAGTAAAGGGGCTGCTTGCTGTAGCGCGCAGTGTGCTAGTGAATAGGAAAAGCGGGTCGAGATTACTAATGACGGATGGAGACACCGAGAACATGTT